CCCGACCCCGTACATCTGTAACAGTCACAATGGTATTGTTGAAACTTGCTTGAACATGAATAACTCCCTTTGGTAGTCTACGTGTACTTTTACGTGAACCAATACGTCCATTCCTACGTGAACCAATTCTTGGTATAGGTTTTGCCATATTTTAGCATCTCATAAATATGAGTCAGAGATATATGGATATATCCATTTCATGTTAAAACAGATCTTTTATTTTTATTTGTACATTTGGGGTCCTTTAGAGAGTTCCTTTTAGAAAAATTATCCTTGTCTTTGTTTATGTCTTGGGTTGGAACAGATTACGATAATTCGTCCCCGCCTACGGATCAGTCGACATTTTTCACAAATTTTACGAACAGAGGCCCTGATTTTCATATTTTGCATTCCTTAACTTAAACTTAATTCCTAATCTACTTCGTGGAAGAAAATAAGTTTCTTGAAATTTCATTTAAAATCTCGACTTGTATCTCCCCAAAAGTAATCTTAAATCACCTAATCGTTCGAGTTCGAATCTTTGTTGCGGAGTCTAAAAATTATACGCCCTCGAGTTGAATCATAACGACTTACCTCAATTTTGACTCTATCTCCTGGTAGTATCCGTATAAAACTACGTCGGATCCTTCCTGAAACATAACCTAGAATCAGATCTTCATTATCTAAACGAACCCGGAACATACCGTTGGGAAGTGATTCAGTAATTAAACCTTCATGAACCCATTTTTGTTCCTTCATTCCAGGTAAAACCCCCTTGAAATATCAACTAATGGAGGAGGAGTGATATTAGATAACTCTTTATCTTTTTTTTTTTCACAAATAATCAATTTCATATCTAATTTTGATAGTCGAAGGATTACCATATATAACACAAGATTTCTCCCCCGATTCCTTCTAATCGAGCTTCTCGGTCTGTCATTATACCTCGAGAAGTAGAAATAATTACAATCCCTATACCACCTAAAATTCTAGGAATTCTTTGATAGTTAGAATAGATTCGTAGACCAGGTCGACTTATCCGTTTTAAATTTAAAATAGTTTGAGATGGCCCCTTCCTATTTCTTCTATGTTGTAGGGTTAAAACCAAAAAATCTTTGTTGTTTTCCCGATGTTTTCTCACGTTTTCTATAAAACCTTCTCTTAAAAGTATTTTTACAATGCTTTCAGTGATGCTAGTAGATGATATTCGAACCGTTACTTTTCTATGCATGTCAGCATTTCGTATAGAGGTTATTATGTCAGCAATAGTGTCCCTACCCATAATGAACTAAAATTTGTGGTTCCTCAAAATTTGGATATAATAAACATGATATTTTTTGTTATGAAGTAACATTATTAAAGGTATATACGTGAGACACAATCTATTAATCATTCAAAATACTCTACTATATAACTCTATATGATGATGATGTTCTTATCTTATAATACTTCAGGGGCTAATGACACTATTTTAGTAAAATTTAACTTTCTTAATTCTCGGGCGATCGCACCAAAAACTCGAGTTCCTTTTGGATTTCCTTCTTCATCAATGATAACTGCAGCATTGTCATCATATCGTATTATCATACCATTATCGCGTTTGAGTTCTTTACAAGTACGTACAATTACAGCTCTGATCACTTCCGATCTTTTTAGGGGCATATTTGGTACTGCTTCTTTGATCACAGCAACAATAACATCACCAATATGAGCATATCGGCGATTACTAGCTCCTAGTATTCGAATACACATCAATTCTCGGGCCCCGCTGTTATCTGCTACATTCAAATAGGTCTGGGGTTGAATCATATCATTTTTTTTATCTGTTCTTTCAATGCAAAACAAAAGGGGCTAAAAAAAAAAAAGAAACCTGCAATTGCTTTTTTATTCCAAGAACTCTTTCTTTTGGTTATACGTTTCTATCACGAAATAATGAATTGAGTTCGTATAGGCATTTTGGATGCCGCTATTGAAATAGCCTTTCGAGCTATATTTTCTGCTACTCCACCCATTTCATAAAGTATTCTACCTGGTTTAACAACAGCTACCCAATATTCGGGAGATCCTTTACCCGACCCCATACGTGTTTCCGCAGGTCTTACTGTAACGGGTTTGTCTGGAAATATACGTACCCATATTTTTCCACCACGGCGGGCATTTCGTGTCATTGCTCGTCGTCCTGCTTCTATTTGTCTAGATGTGATCCAAGCGGGTTCAAGTGCCTGAAGAGCATATCGACCGAAACAAATAGAATTACCTCGATACGATATTCCCTTCATTCTTCCTCTATGTTGTTTACGGAATCTGGTTCTTTTGGGGTTATAGTTGATGGTTGTTTCGCAATGCCATCTCTACTACAGAACTGGACATGAAAGTTTCTTCTCATCCAGCTCCTCGCGAATCAAAACAATTGAAAAAAAGTCGCGGGCGAATATTTACTCTTTTATCTTTTAATATAATAGCTAGTTCAGTTGTAGGGTTAGCCCACGATCGCTCAGACTAAATGAAATTATTCTCTGGT